TTCCAATGGATTTAAAATTAAAAATTTTTCTTAGGTAAATTAATTGCAAAATGCTTCTGTAAAGTGCCCAATATATGTTTTACATCTTCTATGCGAAAATATTCCATTTTCATAAGATCTTCTTGACTATGACTCAAAAGGTCCAATAATGTATGTATATTGGACCTTTTGAGACAATTATAGGTCCTGGAAGACAATTCTGATTGGTCAATAAAAATACATGTTAATGAAATTCTTTTTTTGTTTTTATTTAGATTAATGAATCCGTCTTGAATGGAAAAAAGGGGTAGATTCCATCTGTTTTCATTTTCCTCGAAATTAATATCCTCTTCCTCTGCATGTAGAAAAGGAATTAATAAACCAATCAAATTACGAGAAGCTTCATAAAGTGCTTCTTTAGGAGTTAAACTTCCATTTGTCCATATTTCTAGAAAGAGTATCTCTTGTTTTTCATTCCCATTCCCATAAGAATGAATACTGTGATTCGCATTTCGAACAGGCATGGATACAATATCTATAGGATAACTTCCATCGTGAGAGTTTTTTGTAGATTTTAAACGATATCCGCGATCTCTCTTGATTTTTAATTCAATACATAAATCAATTGGTTCTGTCAGGTTAGCTATATGCTGTGTCGTGTCAACTATTTCGACAGAAGGTGGTGAAATGATATCTTGAGCGGTTATACATTTTGGACCCCTTACGCAAATGGATGCGTCCCTAACTCCATAGAGATTACTTCTCAATACAATTTCTTTCAAATTTATTAAAATCTCATGTACTGATTCTTCAATACCTGCTATCGTAGAATATTCATGCAGCACATTTTCAGATGTTGCACATGTAATACATGTTCCTTCTATTTCTCCAAGTAAAGCCCTTCGCATGGCAATACCTATGGTATCGGCTTGACCTTTCATAAGCGGGGACAGAACGAAACGACCATAATAAAGACGCTTGCTATCTATTCTTGATTCAACACATTCCCACTGTAGTGTTCGAGTGGATCCTGCTACTTCTTCTCGAACCATACTATTATTTTATTTATGATTATTGGATCAAATCATTGAATCATTTCTTTCTCTTGGAATCTCTTGAATTTTTATTTCTACACACGTCTTTTTTTCGGGGGGCGACATCCATTATGTGGCATGGGTGTTACATCGCGTATGAAACTTAATAGCATCCCGCTTCTGCGAATGGCTCGTAATGCCGCATCTCTTCCTAGACCTGGACCCTTTATCATAACCTCTGCTCGTTGCATACCCTGATTAATTACTGTACGAATAGCATTTAATGTAGTTGCTTGAGCAGCATAGGGTGTTCCTTTTCTTGTACCTCTAAATCCAGAAGTACCTGCAGAAGCCCAAGAAACTACTCGACCTCGTACGTCTGTAACAGTTACAATAGTATTGTTGAAACTCGCTTGAACATGAATAACTCCTTTTGGTATTCTACGTTCATTCTTATGTAAACCACTCCGTGTATTCTTACGTAAACTAATTTTTGCTATAGGTTTTGTCATATTTTATTATATCATATTCATAAGACTAAAAAGAAGAATCATAAATTTATATAAAGATACGGGGATATCCATTTCATATGAAAATAAATTTTTTCTTCTTTCTTTTTACATATTTTACATATATTTACATATACATGGGTTTTCCTTTTAAAAAGTTCTTTATTTATAACTTCATAAGTATTACCCCTGTCTCTGTTTATGTCTCGGATTGGAACAAATTACTATAATGCGCCCTCGCCTACGAATCAGGCGACATTTTTCACAAATTTTACGAACAGAAGCCCTTATTTTCATATTTATTATTCCTTACCTTAATTCTGAATATATATTTTTTTTTTAATAAAAAAAAGTTTATTTCATTTTTTAACTTCAAATTATATCTCTACGAAGGGGATGTTTAAAAGAAAGATCTAATCGTTCGAATCTTTTTTGCGAAGTCTATAAATTATACGTCCCCTGGTTGAATCATAACGACTCATTTCAATTTTGACTCTATCTCCGGGTAGTATACGTATAAAACTGCGCCGGATTCTACCTGAAATATAACCTAGGATTAGATCTTGATTATCTAACCGAACTCGGAACATACCGTTGGGAAGTGATTCAGTAATTAAACCCTCATGAATCAGTTTTTGTTCTTTCATTTCAGGGAACCCCCTTTAAGTATCAACTAATAGAGGAATAGTTCTATAATTCACTTCTTCTCTCTATTTTACAAAAAGTAAGTTCGAGATAAAATTAGGTTGCCCCAAGAGAATCACCATATATAACACAAAATTTCTCCTCCAATTTTTTCTAGTCGAGCTTCTCGATCTGTCATTATACCTCGAGAAGTAGAAATAATTACAATCCCCATTCCGCCTAAAATCTTAGGAATTCGTTGATAGTTGGAATAGATTCGTAGACCGGGTCGACTTATACGCTTTAAAATTATTTTTTTTCCTTTTCTAGCCTTTCTATGTCGTAAGGTTGAAACCAAGAAATTTTTTTGACTTTCTTTATGTTTCCGAACATTTTCAATAAAACCTTCTCGTAAAAGTATTTTCACAATGTTTTTAGTGATATTAGTAGATACTATTTGAACTATTCCCTTTTGATCCATGTCAGCATTTCTTATAGAAGTTATTATATCGGCAATAATGTCCCTACCCATGACGAACTATAGTTATTGGTGCCTCCTCATTTTTATATAATCAACATGCTTATTTTTTGTTTTATTTCATTTTTTTTTTTAATTCTTAAATTATTAAAAATTTAAAGTATATGCATGAGACACAATCCATTCATCGGATCTATTTAAGATATTTGAATATTCTCTACATAGAAAAAGAATATATCCCTTTTTCATCTATCTACTAGTATTATTTATAATACTATAATACTTCGGGTGCTAATGAAACTATTTTAGTAAAATTTAACTGTCTCAATTCCCGAGCAATCGCACCAAAAATCCGAGTTCCTTTTGGATTTCCTTCTTGATCAACGATAACCGCTGCATTGTCATCATATCGTATTATCATGCCGTTGTCACGTTTGAGTTCTTTACACGTGCGTACAATCACAGCTCGAATTACTTCTGATCTTTCTAGAGGCATGTTGGGCACTGCTTCTTTGATTACAGCAATAATAACATCACCAATATGAGCATATCGGTGATTACCAGTTCCTATTATTCGAATACACATCAATTCTTGAGCTCCACTGTTATCCGCTACATTCAAAAGGGTCTGAGGTTGAATCATATCATTTTTATTTTAATCTCTTATTTCAATATAAGGGAAAAAAGAAATATTGTCTGTCCAGAGATAAAGAAACCCGCGGTTTTTTTTTTCATTCTCAATACTCCTTTACTTTTGTTTACCTATCCTGAAATAAAAAATTGAGTTCGTATAGGCATTTTGCATGCAGCTATGGAAATAGCTGCTTTGGCTACAGTTTCTGATACTCCACTCATTTCATAAAGTATTCGGCCCGGTTTCACAACGGATACCCAATATTCGGGGGATCCCTTGCCCGAACCCATACGTGTTTCCGTAGGTCTTACTGTAACAGGTTTGTCGGGAAAGATACGTACCCAGATCTTTCCACCACGACGCGCATATCGTGTCATTGCTCTTCGCCCCGCTTCTATTTGTCTAGCTGTGATCCAAGCAGGTTCAAGTGCCTGAAGAGCGTATCTGCCAAAACAAATATGCTTGCCTCGGCAAGATATTCCCTTCATTCTACCTCTATGTTGTTTACGAAATCTGGTTCTTTTGGGGTTATAGTTGATGGTTGTTTCTCAATTCCATCTCTACTGCAGAGCCGGACATGAGAGTTTCTTCTCATCCAGCTCCTCGCGAATTAAATTATTCAATAATCTTGCATATAGACATGTATTTATGTATTTCATTCTATCAAAAAAATATACTAATATTAATTTTTTTATTGAATTTGTTACTGTTATATAGGGAGCTATATATATATAAGTAGATAACTGGGGCATGTTTCTTTATATATGATGTTTCTTTCTTTTATCAATATCAAAACAATATCAAAAATGAAAAAATCTTTTACTTTACCTCTATTGAATCATGTCAAAAGTTATCCGCTATATGAAATATAAATAAAATTTTGAAATTTCATAAAAATAAATAAAGGGTTCGCGGGCGAATATTGACTCTTTACTCCTTCATTTATTTCTTGGTTCATTTCGCCATCCTACCTAGTGAATCATTAGGATTTATTCGTAAAAAAAAAAAAAAAAAATCTTATGTAGTCACAGGTTCCATCGTTCCCATAGCTTCTCCATTAATGTTTAGGCCTGAACTCTGCAATGGAGCTTCCAACAAAATATGTTATTTGTTTCCGAGTAAATCTCCTCAGTTTTTATTAACTCGAAGCTCGATTCAATTATTCATCTATTTTCTATTATTTATATCTTTTCTATCTTTGATATTTGATATCTTATTTTTCTAACTTATTAGATAGATAATAGACTATATTATCTATATTTATTATATAATTTGAATTTAATTTTTTTATTTATTCTCTTTTTTATTTGTATATTTTTTATTATATTGTAATCGTATATTTTGTATCTTTATTTCATATTGATGTTGATGCTTTATCACACTGCCTTTTTTATGAAGTTATTCTTCATAAACCATACATATGGGAATCATATATCATTGATATCTTTATTCTCTCTTTCTATCATCCTTCCACTTTTTCTACATCCCTTTTATTTGTTTCATAATTCATAATTATATTTTTTTATGAAAATAGTTTCAGTTGCTACAACTATATGATCGATTCAATCATATAGTGACTGTTTCTTGGGATCTCGACAATACGAAGCAATAAGTTGGTTATTAGTTTTGAGTTTCTTTAGTTTTCATAGTTACTAAGTTTATAGTGGGGTCAGCCTTTTTTTTTTTTAATCTCAATTTTCAACTATAAAGTTATAAAGTTTTAAGAAAAAATTAACGAGTCA